TCACGATCAAAGGTGTAGTACTGCTTGTAGTAGCGGTCCTTATATCTCGTATTAACAATCGAAAGATGGTCGAAAGAAAAAATCTCTATTTGATGGGGCTTCTTCCTATACCTATGAATTCCATTGGACTCAGAAATGAGACATTGGAAGAATCTTTTTGGTCTTCCAATATAAATAGGTTGATTGTTTCGCTCCTGTATCTTCCAAAGGGGAAAAAGATTTCTGAGAGTTGTTTCATGGATCCGCAAGAGAGTACTTGGGTTCTCCCAATAAATAAAAAGTGTATCATGCCTGAATCTAACCGGAGTTCGCGGTGGTGGAGGAACCGGATCGGAAAAATGAGGGATTCTAGTTGTAAGATATCTAATGAAACCGTAGCTGGAATTGAGATCTCATTCAAAGAGAAAGATAGCAAATATCTGGAGTTTCTTTTTTTATACTATACAGATGATCCGATCCGCAAGGACCATGATTGGGAATTGTTTGATCGTCTTTCTCCGAGGAAGAAGCGAAACATAATCAACTTGAATTCGGGACAGCTATTCGAAATCTTAGGGAAAGACTTGATTTGTTATCTCATGTCTGCTTTTCGTGAAAAAAGACCAATTGAAAGGGGGAGTTTCTTCAAACAACAAGGAGCTGAGGCAACTATTCCATCAAATGATATTGAGCATGTTTCCCATCTCTTCTCGAGAAACAAGTGGGGTATTTCTTTGCAAAATTGTGCTCAATTTCATATGTGGCAATTCCGCCAAGATTTCTTCGTTAGTTGGGGGAAGAATCAGCACGAATCGGATTTTTTGAGGAACGTATCGAGAGAGAATTGGATTTGGTTAGACAATGTGTGGTTGGTAAACAAGGATCGGTTTTTTAGCAAGGTACGGAATGTATTGTCAAATATTCAATATGATTCCACAAGATCTATTTTCGTTCAAGTAAGGGATTCTAGCCAATTGAAAGGATCTTCTGATCAATCCATAGATCATTTCGATTCCATTAGAAATGAGGATTCAGAATATCACACATTGATCGATCAAACAGAGATTCAGCAACTAAAAGAAAGATCGATTCTTTGGGATCCTTCCTTTCTTCAAACGGAACGAACAGAGATAAAATCAGATCGATTCCCGAAATGCCTTTTTGGATCTTCCTCAATGTCCCGGCTATTCACGGAACGTGAGAAGCAGATGATTATTCATCTGCTTCCGGAAGAAATCGAAGAATTTCTTGGTAATCCTACAAGATCAATTCGTTCTTTTTTCTCTGACAGATGGTCAGAACTTCATCTGGGTTCGAATCCTATTGAGAGGTCCACTAGAGATCAGAAATTTTTGAAGAAAAAACAAGATGTTTCTTTTGTCCCTTCCAGGCGATCGGAAAATAAAGAAATGGTTGATATATTCAAGATAATTACGTATTTACAAAATACCGTCTCAATTCATCCTATTTCATCAGATCCGGGATGTGATATGGTTCCGAAGGATGAACCGAATATGGACAGTTCCAATAAGATTTCATTCTTGAACAAAAATCCATTTTTTGATTTATTTCATCTATTCCATGACCGGAACAAAAGGGGATACACGTTACACCACGATTTTAAATCAGAAGAGAAATTTCAAGAAATGGCAGATCTATTCACTCTATCAATAACCGAGCCGGATCTGGTGTATCATAGGGGATTTGCCTTTTCTATTGATTCCTACGGGTTGGATCAAAAAAAATTCTTGAATGAGAACTCCAGAGATGAGTTGAAAAAGGAATCTTTATTGGTTCTACCTCCTCTTTTTTATGAAGAGAATGAATCTTTTTATCGAAGGATCAGAAAAAAATCGGTCCGGATCTACTGCGGGAATGCTTTGGAAGATCCAAAACTAAAAACAGCGGTATTTGCTAGCAACAACATAATGGAGGCAGTCAATCAATATAGATTGATCCGAAATCTGATTCAAATCCAATATAGCACCTATGGGTACATAAGAAATGTATCGAATCAATTCTTTTTAATGACTAGATCCGATCGCAACTTCAAATATGGAATTCCAGGGGATCAAATAGGAAATGATACTCTGAATCATATAACTATAATGAAATATACGATCAACCAACATTTATCGAATTTGAAAAAGAGTCAGAAGAAATGGTTTGATCCTCTTATTTCTCGAATCGAGAGATCCATGAATCGGGATCCTGATGTATATAGATACAAATGGTCCAATGGGAGCAAGAATTTCCAGGAACATTTGGAACATTTTGTTTCTGAACAGAAGAACCGGTTTCAAGTATTGTTCGATCGATTACGTATTAATCAATATTCGATTGATTGGTCCGAGGCTATCGACAAACAAGATTTGTCTAAGTCACTTCGTTTCTTTTTGTCCAAGTCACTTCTCTTTTTGTCCAAGTCACTTCCCTTTTTGTCCAAGTCACTTCCCCTTTTCTTTGTGAGTATCGGGAATATCCCCATTTATAGGTCCGAGATCCACATCTATGAATTGAA